ATAACTTATATAGTATATCAATACTTATATAGTATATCAATACTTATATAGTATATCAATACTTATATAGTATATCAATACTTATATAGTATATCAATACTTATATAGTATATCAATACTTATATAGTATATCAATACTTATATAGTATATCAATACTTATATAGTATATCAATACTTATATAGTATATCAATACTTATATAGTATATCAATACTTATATAGTATATCAATACTTATATAGTATATCAATACTTATATAGTATATCAATACTTATATAGTATATCAATACTTATATAGTATATCAATACTTATATAGTATATCAATACTTATATAGTATATCAATACTTATATAGTATATCAATACTTATATAGTATATCAATACTTATATAGTATATCAATACTTATATAGTATATCAATACTTATATAGTATATCAATACTTATATAGTATATCAATACTTATATAGTATATCAATACTTATATAGTATATCAATACTTATATAGTATATCAATACTTATATAGTATATCAATACTTATATAGTATATCAATACTTATATAGTATATCAATACTTATATAGTATATCAATACTTATATAGTATATCAATACTTATATAGTATATCAATACTTATATAGTATATCAATACTTATATAGTATATCAATACTTATATAGTATATCAATACTTATATAGTATATCAATACTTATATAGTATATCAATACTTATATAGTATATCAATACTTATATAGTATATCAATACTTATATAGTATATCAATACTTATATAGTATATCAATACTTAGAAGTACAGAGAATTTTGATTTCTCAGGTATAGGTTCAAGTCCTATTTCTTTAATTGTGTATTTATATGAGATATTTATGTCAATGGTTATTGGGTATGATTTAATATTTACGGGCCCTATTAAGCTACATATAAGGGATCCCATAGTTCTTAATCCCGGGGGGGGTATTAAGAGAAAGGCTATGGAAAATCGCTTTGTGTGGGGGGGGAAAGGGGGGGGTAGGCAAAAAAAACGTTAAATTTTTTAAAAATTTATAAAGTTGAAAAGGGGGAGGAAATAGGAAGAGCACTATGTCCGTCGAGCATTCATATCCAGGGGACATACAAGTCAAATGCGGATGAATGAATGCAAGCACTAAATGTTCAGACCTGACTATATGTGATACCCCACTTTATGTGATTAACCCACTTTGAGATGCTTAATGAAAGGTCCCCCCTATAAAAAATACCAACAGGTAAATGTCATTAAGTGGCATGAGCTTGTAAGAAGGTACTTCATGCATAGGAGGGATACCTTTTAAAAAGCAAGATGTGACCAATTTTTAATTATTATCCATAGATTTAACTCCGTCAGATACTTCCTTAAAGGTGATAGGGGGTGATTCTACATTCCTGGAGCCATAGAAGCCATAATCGATCTAGTGGTATAAAATAAGTGGAGTCGACGAACGTGGGCTGAAGTTCATTATCGACAGATTGAGTAAAGTTTAGTAATTGGAAATAAATATTCATGCTTTTCTACAGTTTAGGGTTAACATTATACTTGTGAAAATAAGACAATTGATGATCGATTGCATAAACCAATGGTAATTGACTAATCGATTGAAGTTGAAATAGATATTCATGTTTCTTTTACAATATAAGGCTTTATCTTTAAGTTATGTCTGTAACATTCAGTGTAGGGGATTATATTTTTATGCAAAGTAATTCAGTTGTTAAATTATTATTAAAACATGTCTATTTGTATTGCGCAAATATTACTCTTACGATAATGTGGATATATCAATTGGACTATTAATAGTAAATGATATTCGTATCCTTCAAGCAAGTGAAGGTACAATCTAGTATTCAAAGTCTATGTAGTTACCATTCATAAAAATGGGATATAAGTTTTTGACATAATCATGCACATGTGGTATAATCTATAAACATTAGTTAATGATATGCTAGTGGAAATAAAGAATATGCAATTTAACATATACTATCTTTTTATCATACATTAAACATTCTTTTTTACATACATGTAATATTGTAAAACATGCATATAATGTCATTATATCATTAGATTAATGTCCTAGATTAATGTCCTAGATTAATGTCCTAGATTAATGTCCTAGATTAATGTCCTAGATTAATGTCCTAGATTAATGTCCTAGATTAATGTCCTAGATTAATGTCCTAGATTAATGTCCTAGATTAATGTCCTAGATTAATGTCCTAGATTAATGTCCTTAGATTAATGTCCTTAGATTAATGTCCTTAGATTAATGTCCTTAGATTAATGTCCTTAGATTAATGTCCTTAGATTAATGTCCTTAGATTAATGTCCTTAGATTAAGCATGTAATGTCCAAATATCATTCAGATTAATGTCCTTAGATTAATGTCCTTAGATTAATGTCCTTAGATTAATGTCCTTAGATTAATGTCCTTAGATTAATGTCCTTAGATTAATGTCTAAGGACATTAATCTAAGGACATTAATCTAGGACATTAATCTAGGACATTAATCTAGGACATTAATCTAAGGACATTAATCTAAGGACATTAATCTAGGATTAATGTCCTTAGATTAAGCATGTAATGTCCAAATATCATTCATATAATGTTGAATATATTATATATGTTTAATTAGACATTAATAATGTGAATTAAGAATAATATATGGATAATTCATACATATTATTGTGTAAATATGATAATGTTCTTTAACAGGACATTTATTAAAATTATATGTACAATTACACATAACTGTTAAAAAACATTCATTTACTATGGAAAATCATAATATGTTAATCTACATTCATTTAATGATTATTAAACATATTATTAATGCTCGACGGACATAGAAGATTGGAAATGTAAAGGGTTTTGTGGGAACAAAACCCCAAATATGGGGTTAATAAAATTTTTTGGGTTAATTAGATGGGAAGTGGTTATAAAAATCTTCACTTAAGAAAATTATTTTCTATAAAGCCTGTTAGGGGTCAAGCAATGAGGAAGATTGAGAAATATAATCCGGATGAGAGTTGACCGATAAGAATATAGGGGTCTTCTACTGGTTGACCTCCAATTCATGTAAGAATTATTGCATTGGCAATGAAGGCTCAAAAAATAATTTTAGTGAGAGGGCGAAATATAAGGCTACGTTGTTTGGCTGTATGAATAGTGGGTGCTAAAAATAAAATAACAATGGAAGCTAAAAGAGCTAAGACTCCGCCAAGTTTGTTTGGAATAGAACGAAGAATGGCATAAGCAAAGAGAAAATATCATTCTGGTTTAATATGTGGGGGTGTAACGAGGGGATTAGCTGGAGTAAAATTGTCAGGGTCTCCTAATAGGTTGGGAGAGAATGTAGATAAACAAGCGAGAGCTCCTAATATTAGTACAAAACCAAAAGCATCTTTATAAGAAAAGTAAGTGTGAAATGGTATTTTATCAAGATTAGAATTTAATCCTGTTGGGTTAGAGGATCCGGTTTGGTGAAGAAATAGAAGATGAATTATGCTGGCGCCAGCAATTGCAAAGGGTAAAATAAAATGAAATGTAAAAAATCGGGTTAGTGTTGCGTTGTCTACAGAAAATCCGCCTCAGATTCATTGTACAAGGTCGTTTCCAATGTAGGGGGCAGCTGAAAGAAGATTTGTAATTACTGTTGCTCCTCAAAATGATATTTGTCCTCATGGAAGTACATATCCAACAAATGCGGTAGCTATGACTAGAAATAGTAAGATTACTCCGATATTTCATGTCTCTTTGAATAAAAATGATCCATAGTAAAGTCCTCGTCCTATATGAAAATAAATACAGATAAAGAAAAAAGATGCCCCGTTAGCGTGAAGGTTGCGAAGCAATCAGCCATTGTTTACGTCTCGACAAATGTGGGCTATAGATGAAAAGGCAAGGGATGTGTCTGCTGAATAGTGCATAGCAAGAAATAAACCTGTGACAATTTGTGCAATTAGGCAGAGGCCTAAAAGTGAGCCAAAATTTCATCAAGAGGATAAGTTAGTTGGGGTTGGGAGATCAATAAAAGAACCGTTAATGATTTTAATTAGGGGGTGGGATTTTCGAATTGTGGGGGCCATAAGTTTTTGTAGTTAAAGTATAACGGCAGTTTTTCAGACTGTTGATCTAGGTGAGAATCTTAGCAAAAATATATGTTAACAATAAAAGTTTGTTTATTAATTGGATTGGTGGCTGTTGCTTCTAATCCGACGCCTTATTATGCGGCATTGGGGTTGGTTTGGGTAGCAGGTGTGAGTTGTGTTTTATTAGTTACGGGGGGTGTAGGATTTTTATCTTTAGCGTTTTTTCTTATTTATTTGGGTGGAATAATAGTTGTATTTGCTTATTGTGCTGCGTTGGTTGCTGAGCCGTATCCCGAGGCTTGAGGAAGTGATGTATTTGCCTTTTATTTTATAGTGTTCGGTGCTGTATTGTTAGAATGTTGATTAATCAATGATAATTGAAAAATGGGTCCTTTTTTATGAAATAGTGAGATTATTAAAATTGAGTGGTGGGGGGTGTCTGAGCTTTTGAGTAATGGCGGATGCATACTTCTTTTAGGGGGATGGGGTCTTTTATTGACTTTATTTATTGTATTAGAAGTGGTTAGTGGTTATAAGGCTGGGGCTTTACGAGCTGTTAGGACGAGCGTGCCATGGAATTGAACCATGGTTATGAGGAATTAGCAGTACTCATTATTCTAAACAGGCTCGGTGAAAAGAAGAATTTTAATCTTCATTTCTAGAATCACAATCTAGCGTTTTATTAAACTATATTCACAAAAGAAAATTAATTCTGGTTTTAGTATAAGTAGGAGTGTTGGTATAATATGAAGATAAAGAAGAATGTGCTCTCGTGTTTGAAATGGATAAAGAGTTTTAAGATGGGTTGGTATTGGTCCTCGTTGAGTAGATCAAAATATAAAGATAGTGTAGGCAGTAGTAAAAATTAAATTTATAGCAATAATTAAAAATGTTAATGGTGATCAAGAAAAGACAGCGGTTAAAATAAATAATTCTCCTATAAAATTAATGGAGGGTGGGGCGGCTATATTAAATAAAATAATTAATAGTCATCAGGCTGATGCTAAGGGAAGAATAATTAGTGCTCCGCGAAGTAAAATTATGGTTCGACTGTTTGTTCGTTCATAAGCTGTATTAGCTAGGCAAAATAAGGCAGAAGATGTTAGTCCGTGAGCAATTATGGTTACTATAGCACCAGAATAACTTCATTGTGTAGAAATTAAAACTGCTGCAATAACAAGGTTTATATGACTTACAGAAGATATGGCAATTAAGGATTTTAGGTCTGTTTGGCGGAGGCAAAGAAGTGCTGTGGCTAAAATGCCTAGAATCGCAATGAGTATAATAAATAAGGTTTGATTAAGTGTACTATCTTGTAATATAGGGGCTGTACGAAGAATTCCGTATCCCCCAAGTTTTAGGAGGGTGCCTGCTAGAACCATGGATCCGGCAATTGGGGCTTCTACATGAGCTATGGGAAGTCAAAGATGAAGGCAGTATATTGGTAATTTAACTAAAAATGCAGTGTTACAGATAGTTCAAAATAGTCCTTGATAATTTGAAATTTCTTGTGTTGTTGAGAGTGTTTGTGTTAGAATAGGAAATAAGTATCCGTGATCTGTATAAAATTTAATTAGTCAAATTAGTAATGGGACAGCTCCTAGTATTGTGTAAAACGCTAAGTATATTCCGGCTTCTAAACGACGTTCTTGTGCTCCTCAACGGGTAATAATAATTATTGTTGGGATAAGGGTGGCTTCAAAAAAGATAAAAAATATTATTAAATCTGATGAAGTAAAGGCTAAAAGGGTAGTTAATTGAAGGAATGTACTATTAGCAATATAACTTCGTTGACGGTTAATTGGTTCTAAGTATATTTTACTTTGACTAGCTAGTATTGTTAATGGAAATAATCAGCAGGTTAAGGCTGCTAGGGGACCTGAGATTTTATCAATGAAGAAAAATGGAGTTATAAAGGTGAAATCTTGAATAAAAAATCAAATTACAGCTATAAATATTACAAAAAATCCTTGGGCTGTAACTAAAGTTCAGAGATGTTTGGGGGGTGCTAAAATAATTGTAAAAAAAATAGAGACTCAAGCTAAGATAATTATTAACATTGTAAAAGATTAAGAGTTTTTAAATTATCATTGCCGTGGGATCGAGCAGTGGCGATTATTAATGATAAACCCAGGCCCGCTCCGCAGGCCGAGAGTGTAAGTATAATAAGGGGTGAAGCAAGAGATACAGCAGATAATTGGTTAGGTCAGAGGCTAAGCCCAATATAAATCGTTAGCATTAAACCCTCTAAGCAAAGAAGTGTGGATAATAAATGTGTACGATGAAAACAGAGTCCTAAAAGAACAATAGAGAATATAATAATTAAAAGGGTCATGAAGAGGGGCTATGGGCTTAAACCATAATTGTCTGGGCCGAAGTCAGGTGTCTTAGTTGGACTAGCTCCTCATTCTGCTCATTCTAATCCGGCTTGGAGTCATTCGTAAATAAAGCCGGCAGTTAAAAGAACAATAATAAGTGATAATCAAAAAATTGTTAAAGTAGGAGTTAGCAGTTGTGTAGCTCATGGAGTTGGTAGAAGAAGGGCAATTTCTAGATCAAATAGTAAAAAAAGAATAGCGATGAGAAAAAATCGTATGGAATAAGGTAATCGGGCAGAACCTAACGGATCAAAACCGCATTCATAAGGGGAAAGTTTTTCTAAATCTGGGGCAATAATTGGGAGTCAAAAACTAATGAAGGCTAGGATGATAGATAGGGTTGTAGCGATAGATAAATAAATAAACATTATTTTCTCTTGGGGTTTAACCAAGATTTGATGATTGGAAGTCACCTATACTAATTGTATTAAGAAAATAAGAACCTCATCAGTAGATAGATACATATAAGAATAATCATACTACGTCAACAAAATGTCAGTATCATGCGGCGGCTTCAAAGCCGAAATGATGCTGATATGTCAAATGAAAAAATAAATGACGAAAGAAACAGGTTAGAAGAAATAGAGTTCCGATAATTACATGAAGTCCATGAAAGCCGGTTGCTACAAAAAAGGTAGAGCCGTAAATACCATCAGCGATGGTAAATGGGGCTTCATAGTATTCTATGGCTTGAAGGATTGTAAAATAAAGGCCTAATAAGATTGTTAGTGCGAGGGATTGAATGGCCCCTTTTCGGTCACCTTGTATAATGCTATGATGTGCTCAAGTTACTGAAACCCCAGAAGCTAGAAGTACTGCAGTGTTTAGAAGAGGCACCTCGAATGGGTTAAGGGGTAGGATTCCAGTTGGTGGTCAACATTGGCCAGTTTCTGGGGTTGGGGCTAAACTTGCGTTATAAAATGCTCAAAAAAATCCAATAAAAAAGAAAACTTCAGAGGTAATAAAGAGGATTATTCCATATCGTAAGCCTTTTTGAACTGGTGGTGTGTGATGACCTTGAAATGTTCCTTCACGTACGACATCTCGTCATCATTGAAATATTGTTATAAGAGTTAGAATAAGTCCTAATATTAGGGTTACTGTTGAATTAAAATGAAATCATGCGGCAAGACCTGAGGTTAGAAGAAAAGCTGCTGTGGCTCCTATTAAAGGTCAAGGGCTGGGGTTTACTATGTGAAAAGCGTGTGCTTGGTGGGCCATAAGTATTTTCTTGTAGATAAAGGCTAAGTAGTAAAATGAATACGTATGCCTGAATTATTGCAACGGCAATTTCTAAAATAGTAAGAAGAACTAATGTTGAAAAGGCTAATAGGGAGACGGTTATTGATACAGTTAATATGGCTAAAGTGGCTTGAGAAACAAGTTGAATTAGAAGATGCCCTGCTGTTAAGTTAGCAGTTAATCGAACTCCTAAGGCGATAGGGCGAATAAAGAGGCTGATAGTTTCAATAATGATGAGGATTGGAATTAGAATGGGTGGTGTGCCTTCTGGAAGTAGATGACCTAGGGAAGCAGATGGTTGATTTCGTAAACCAATTAAGACTGTAGATAATCAAAGAGGAATAGCTAGGCCTAGATTTAGTGAGAGTTGTGTAGTTGGGGTAAAAGTATATGGTAGAAGACCTAAAAGATTCATTCCAAGAATAAATATTAATGTAGTTGTAAGAAGAAAAGCTCACTTGTAGGCTGATGGATTTATAGGTTGTAAAATATGTTTTGTAAATGAATTTATAAAAATAGTTTGAATTGAGATTAGTCGATTAGAGGATCAGCGATTTGTTGATGCTGTAAAAAATAACCATGGGGCAAGCATGGCTAGTAGGATAAGGGGGATACCTAGAAATGTAGGAGAAGAAAATTGGTCAAAAAGGCTAGTTATCAGGGTCAGTTTCATGTGGGGTGGGTTGTTTTTATATTTTTTGAGTCGGGATCATTAAGGGTAATATGAGTTAGAATTTTTTTTGGTGCAAATAGTACTAAAATTAGCCAAGAGGCTAAAAGTGTAAAAAATCAGGGGTCCGGGATTAATTGAGGCATTCATCAAGGGTGGTTGGAATCACCTATCTACAGCTTAAAAGGCTGTTGCTGGACCTAATAGCTTCTTGATGTTAATTCATTTGTGGGTTATTAAGTCAGTTTATAAAGCAATATAGTGGAAGAGCTTCAACAACAATTGGTATAAAACTATGATTTGCTCCACAAATTTCAGAGCATTGACCATAATAAACACTGGGCCGAGCGATGGTGAATGAGGTTTGATTTAATCGACCGGGAATAGCGTCTGTTTTTACACCTAGAGTTGGTACTGCTCATGAGTGAAGAACATCTTCTGCAGTGATGATGACTCGAGATGGGATGGCAATTGGTGCAATTATGCGATTATCAACTTCTAATAAACGAAATTGTCCTGGGTGAAGATCTGTAGATGGGACTATGTAAGAGTCAAAATTTAAGTCAGTAAAATCTGAATATTCATAGCTTCAGTATCATTGATGACCAATAGTTTTAACTGTAAGGCCCGGATTACTAATTTCATCTATTAGATAAAGAATGCGTAAAGATGGTAGTGCAATAACAATTAAAATAATGGCAGGTATAATTGTTCAAACTATTTCAATTTCTTGAGCATCAATAACATTAGTGTTAGATAGTTTAGTAGTTATTAGGGCTGTAATAATATATATTACCAGCATGCTAATTAAAAATACTGCTATAAGGGTATGGTCGTGAAAGTGAAGTAATTCTTCTATAATGGGGGAGGCTGCATCTTGAAAGCCTAATTGGGCTGCTTGTGACATTGAGGAACGCAAGAGTCTCACTAGCAATTTTGTCTTGACAAAACAATATTATGTATTTAACTAGTTCCTCATGAAGAAAGTGACAGAGTGGTTATGTGTCTGATTTGAAGTCAGAATATGGGGGTTCAATTCCCTCCTTTCTCGTACAGGTTTTATTGAAAAGACAGATTCTTCAAAGGTGTGGTAGTTTGGTGGGAAGCCTATTGATCATTCAATATTTGTTGATGTTAATTTGGCTTCTACAAAAAGTCGTTGAGAAGCAAATGCTTCTCAGATAATGTAAACTATTATAGCAACGGCAATGAGAGAAATTAAAGAACCAATGGAAGATACTGTGTTTCATAGGGCATAGGCATCTGGATAGTCAGAATATCGACGTGGTATTCCAGCTAGTCCTAAAAAATGTTGAGGAAAAAATGTTAAATTTACACCTACAAACATTACCCCAAAATGAATTTTTGTTCAAGATTCGTGAAGGGTATATCCGGTGAATAGTGGAAATCAGTGTACAAAGCCTGCTATAATAGCAAAAACTGCTCCTATAGAGAGGACATAGTGAAAATGAGCTACTACATAGTAAGTATCATGTAGTACAATGTCAATAGAAGAATTAGCTAGAACAATTCCTGTTAGGCCTCCAACAGTAAATAAGAAAATAAACCCTAGAGCTCAGAGTATCGGAGTTTCTCATTTGATTACCCCTCCATGCATTGTTGCTAATCAGCTGAATACTTTTACTCCAGTGGGAATAGCAATAATTATAGTAGCTGAAGTAAAATAGGCTCGTGTGTCAACGTTGAGGTCTGTAGTGAATATGTGATGAGCTCAAACAATAAATCCTAGAAGACCAATAGATAATATAGCTCAAACCATGCCTATATAACCGAAAGGTTCTTTCTTATTAGAATAATAGGCTACAATGTGAGAAATAATTCCGAATCCTGGGAGGATAAGAATGTATACTTCAGGATGACCAAAAAATCAGAATAAATGTTGATAAAGGATAGGGTCTCCTCCTCCTGCAGGATCAAAAAAAGTTGTATTTAAATTACGGTCTGTTAAAAGCATAGTAATGCCAGCAGCTAGAACAGGAAGGGACAGAAGTAATAATACTGCAGTGATTAGAACTGATCAAACAAATAATGGGGTTTGATATTGGGTAATTGATGGAGGTTTTATATTAAGAATTGTTGTAATAAAATTAATGGCCCCAAGAATTGATGACACTCCGGCTAAATGAAGAGAAAAAATAGTTAAATCAACAGATGGTCCTGCATGAGCTAGGTTTCCGGCTAGAGGGGGGTATACAGTTCATCCTGTTCCGGCTCCAGCTTCTACTATTGAAGAGGCTAGAAGTAAGAAGAAGGATGGTGGAAGGAGTCAAAAACTCATATTGTTTATTCGAGGGAAGGCTATGTCTGGGGCTCCGATTATTAATGGAACTAGTCAGTTTCCAAATCCTCCAATTAGAATAGGTATAACTATGAAAAAAATTATAACAAATGCATGGGCAGTTACAATTACGTTATAAATTTGATCATCTCCAAGGAGTGTGCCGGGCTGACCTAGCTCTGCCCGAATTAAGAGACTTAGGGCAGTGCCCACTATTCCGGCTCATGCACCAAAAACTAGGTAAAGTGTGCCGATATCTTTATGGTTAGTAGAAAACAATCAACGAGTGAGTATCACAGGTAAGATAGCCGAGCAGGTAGTGGGTTGTAGCCCCAAAGACAGAGGTTTAAGTCCTCTTCTTATCAGGTCCTGGGGTGTCAGCACGTGAAGTTGCAAACTTCAAGAAGCAGAGTAGTTTCTGCCGGGGCTTCTCCCGTTTTAAAGAGACGGGAGAAGTAGAAAGAAGCTCGCTGGATAGAGTGTTTAGCTGTTAACTAAAATTTCGTGGGATCAAGGCCCGCCTTTCTAGAATAAGGGCTTTATCTTAATTTAAAGAGTCTGAGTTGCATTCAGAAGATGTGAATTAGTTTTTTGCAAGCTCTACAGAAATTAAAGGATTTTAACCTTTGTTTAAAGCTTTGAAGGCTTTTGGTTTAAGTTAGCCTAAATTTCTATATTAATAAAAGAAGTGAGGGGGATAAAGGAAAGATGAACAGGGCAAAAGAGGTGATTGGTGAAATGAGAAAATTAATTTTGGTTTTGAAATACCATAGAGAAGTTGAATAGGAGGTGTTTGGGGATAGGGTTAAGGTAAGGATATAAGTTAGACGGATGTAAAAAAATAAAGCTAGTAGTGATAAGAATATAATCGTTGAGGCTAGGATAATGGCGTTTTGTTTTATAAGTTCTATTGTAATTAAAAGTTTAGGGATAAAACCTGTGAGAGGTGGAAGACCTGCAAGTGATAGTAAAATTAATATTATAAAAGAAGTTAGAACTGGAATTTTGGTAAATGTTGTTGAGATATCTTGTATTTTAGTAGTGTTAGAAACAATGAGGGAGAGAAATATGGCTGAGGTTATGAATAAATATAGGGTAAAACTAAGCAAAGTTAGTTGAGGATTAAATTTTAAAATAATAAGTATTCAGCCCAGGTGACCAATGGAAGAGAAGGCTATAATTTTACGTAGTTGAGTTTGGTTAATACCCCCTCAACCTCCTACAAGGATTGAAATAAGTCCGATGAAGATTATAAGTTCTAAGTTAATAAGTTGTGAAATTTGAAGTATCAGAGTTATTGGGGCAATTTTTTGTCAAGTTGATAAAATGAGTCCTGGGAGCAGAGGAATTCCTTGAAGGACTTCAGGCATTCAGAAATGTAGAGGAGCCAATCCTAATTTTATTATTAATGCAATGGAAAGACTGGTTGAAGAGGGGTTAAGGAGGGTAGTGATTGTTCATTCTCCTGTTTGTCATGCGTTAATTAGAGCTGAAAATAATACTAGTGCAGATGCTGTTGCTTGTGTAAGAAAATATTTTGTGGCAGCTTCAATAGCTCGTGGATGTGGGTTTTTGGTTATTATAGGGATTAGGGCTAAAGTGTTAATTTCTAATCCAATTCAAGCAAGAAGTCAGTGGTGACTAGAGATGGTGATTGTGGTTCCGATGGCTAAACTTATAATAAAAATTGAGATGGCAAGGGGGTTAATGAGTAAAGAATGGATTTTAACCATTATCAGATTATGGGTTATAAATTAATTTTATATTTTGACTTTACTAAGGGGAAGTATAATGGAAGTACAGAGAATTTTGATTTCTCAGGTATAGGTTCAAGTCCTATTTCTTTAATTGTGTATTTATATGAGATATTTATGTCAATGGTTATTGGGTATGATTTAATATTTACGGGCCCTATTAAGCTACATATAAGGGATCCCATAGTTCTTAATCCCGGGGGGGGTATTAAGAGAAAGGCTATGGAAAATCGCTTTGTGTGGGGGGGGAAAGGGGGGGGTAGGCAAAAAAAACGTTAAATTTTTTAAAAAAAATTTATAAAGTTGAAAAGGGGGAGGAAATAGGAAGAGCACTATGTCCGTCGAGCATTCATATCCAGGGGACATACAAGTCAAATGCGGATGAATGAATGCAAGCACTAAATGTTCAGACCTGACTATATGTGATACCCCACTTTGAGATGCTTAATGAAAGGTCCCCCCTATAAAAAATACCAACAGGTAAATGTCATTAAGTGGCATGAGCTTGTAAGAAGGTACTTCATGCATAGGAGGGATACCTTTTAAAAAGCAAGATGTGACCAATTTTTAATTATTATCCATAGATTTAACTCCGTCAGATACTTCCTTAAAGGTGATAGGGGGTGATTCTACATTCCTGGAGCCATAGAAGCCATAATCGATCTAGTGGTATAAAATAAGTGGAGTCGACGAACGTGGGCTGAAGTTCATTATCGACAGATTGAGTAAAGTTTAGTAATTGGAAATAAATATTCATGCTTTTCTACAGTTTAGGGTTAACATTATACTTGTGAAAATAAGACAATTGATGATCGATTGCATAAACCAATGGTAATTGACTAATCGATTGAAGTTGAAATAGATATTCATGTTTCTTTTACAATATAAGGCTTTATCTTTAAGTTATGTCTGTAACATTCAGTGTAGGGGATTATATTTTTATGCAAAGTAATTCAGTTGTTAAATTATTATTAAAACATGTCTATTTGTATTGCGCAAATATTACTCTTACGATAATGTGGATATATCAATTGGACTATTAATAGTAAATGATATTCGTATCCTTCAAGCAAGTGAAGGTACAATCTAGTATTCAAAGTCTATGTAGTTACCATTCATAAAAATGGGATATAAGTTTTTGACATAATCATGCACATGTGGTATAATCTATAAACATTAGTTAATGATATGCTAGTGGAAATAAAGAATATGCAATTTAACATATACTATCTTTTATCATACATTAAACATTCTTTTTTACATACATGTAATATTGTAAAACATGCATATAATGTCATTATATCATTAGATTAATGTCCTAGATTAATGTCCTAGATTAATGTCCTAGATTAATGTCCTAGATTAATGTCCTAGATTAATGTCCTAGATTAATGTCCTAGATTAATGTCCTAGATTAATGTCCTAGATTAATGTCCTAGATTAATGTCCTAGATTAATGTCCTAGATTAATGTCCTAGATTAATGTCCTAGATTAATGTCCTTAGATTAATGTCCTTAGATTAATGTCCTTAGATTAATGTCCTTAGATTAATGTCCTTAGATTAATGTCCTTAGATTAATGTCCTTAGATTAATGTCCTTAGATTAATGTCCTTAGATTAATGTCCTTAGATTAATGTCCTTAGATTAATGTCCTTAGATTAATGTCCTTAGATTAATGTCCTTAGATTAATGTCCTTAGATTAATGTCCTTAGATTAATGTCCTTAGATTAATGTCCTTAGATTAATGTCCTTAGATTAATGTCCTTAGATTAATGTCCTTAGATTAATGTCCTTAGATTAATGTCCTTAGATTAATGTCCTTAGATTAATGTCCTTAGATTAATGTCCTTAGATTAATGTCCTTAGATTAATGTCCTTAGATTAATGTCCTTAGATTAAGCATGTAATGTCCAAATATCATTCATATAATGTTGAATATATTATATATGTTTAATTAAACATTGATAATTGAATTAAGAATAATATATGGATAATTCATACATATTATTATGTAAATATGATAATGTTCTTTAACAGGACATTTATTAAAGTTATATGTACAATTACACATAACTGTTAAAAAACATTCATTTACTATGGAAAATCATAATATGTTAATCTACATTCATTTAATGATTATTAAACATATTATTAATGCTCGACGGACATAGAATAGTAAGAGAAGGATTTTAACCAACATTGTTGGGGTATGGGCCCAAGAGCTTAGTTTAGCGGATCTTACTTAATAAGTGGGGGAATTTAAGAAATTGGGGGTGTAATAATAAGGGTAGTAGGAAGTATGATATAGAAAATGATGAAGGCAAGAGTGATAGGTAAAAAATTTTTTCAGCAGAGGTGCATGAGTTGATCATATCGGAAACGGGGGTAAGAAGCTCGTACTCATAGAAAACAAACAGTTAGGCAAGAGGCTTTTGTTATTAGTAAGGCGGTTGTGAATGTGGTAATTGGTCAAATAGACCCTAAAAAAATGATGGTTGTTAGTGTATTTATTATGATGATGTTTGCGTACTCTGCTAGGAAAAATAAGGCGAATGGTCCAGCAGCGTATTCAACGTTAAACCCAGAAACAAGTTCTGATTCACCTTCTGTTAAATCAAAGGGGGCTCGATTTGTTTCTGCAAGTGTTGAAACAAAGAGTAGAAGGGCTAATGGTCAAGTTGGGATAATAAGTCAAATGTATTGTTGTGCTGTATTAAAGACTGATAATGTAAAACCACCAACTAATAGAACAGTGCAAAGGATGATGAGGGCGAAGGTAATTTCGTAGGAAATAGTTTGGGCTACGGCTCGAATGGCTCCAATTAAAGCGTATTTAGAATTAGATGCTCAACCTGAACCTAAAATTGTGAAAACAGTTAGACTAGAAATAGCTAGGATAAATAGAAGTCCGAGGTTTAAGTCAGATTGGGCAATAGGAAGTGGAAGGGGGATTCACATAGTTATAGCCAGGGTAAGTGCTGTAGTTGGTGCAATAATAAATAAAAGTTGAGAGGAGGTTGATGGTCGGATTGGTTCTTTAATGAATAGTTTTAATCCGTCAGCGATTGGTTGTAGAAGTCCATATGGGCCCACAATGTTGGGACCCTTTCGGTGTTGTATATAACCTAGTACTTTACGTTCAATTAAGGTTAAAAATGCGACTGCAAGTAAGATTGGGGCAATATAGAGAAGGGTAACAAGCATGTAGAGTAGGGTGGTCATTAAAATTAGCGAAAGGAATTAGCCTTTAATTAAAATGTTTTACAGATATTCTGTTGCGCTAATGTAGTTTAGTGAGGATATTTATGAGGTTAGGAGTTAGGTTAAATTTTGTGTAAGTTGGTGTAAAATTAGACTTTAAGCTTTGAGTGAGATATTAATTCACAGTCTTTGATTTACAAGACCAATGCTTTATTTTAAGCTATCAGAGCATAGTAATTTTAATTAGAACGAGAGTTGGTTGGGGTTATAAATTATGTACAAAAATATTATGTTAAGAAAAGTTATGGGAAAAAAGTTATATATTTTAGTTATATTGAGTTAGTGAGGGGATTTGAACCCCTGTTGGAAGGACTTAGATCTTCTGCATGACCAAATTTTGCTACATTAACGCCCTTGTTTAGGGAATAGTTTTAGATAAAAATTAATTAAGTTAAATTCATTAATAAAGTGTGATGGCTTGTTTAAGCAGAGGCCATGTTGTTTCGGTCCTTTCGTACTGGAAATAACTCTTTATAGATAGAAACCGACCTGGATTACTCCGGTCTGAACTCAGATCACGTAGGGTTTTAATCGTTGAACAAACGAACCTTTAGTAATTGCTGCACCACTAGGATACCCTGATCCAACATCGAGGTCGTAAACCCACTTGTCGATAGGAGCTCTTGAAGTGGATTGCGCTGTTATCCCCAGGGTAACTTGGTTCGTTGATCGATTATCGGATCATTTTATGTTAGAATACTAGTTCTTAGAGGTGTAGTTCTTGGATAAGGGGTAAAATCCCGTTCATCATGGAGGCTAAGTTATGCTCCGTGGTCACCCCAACCTAAAACCAAATATACAAATATCCATAGTCTAAGAGGTTAATAAAAAATAGGAGTGTAATTGGGTTTAAAGCTCCATGGGGTCTTCTCGTCTTATAAAAAAATCTCCGCTTCTTCACGGAGAGATCAGTTTCACTGATTAGAAAAAGGAGACAGTGAAACCCTCGTGATGCCATTGATACAAGTCCTCAATTAAAGAACAAGTGATTATGCTACCTTCGCACGGTTAGGGTACCGCGGCCGTTAAATGTTATCACTGGGCAGGCTGGACCTCTTATGGTTTGTTTCAAGAGGCGATGTTTTTGGTAAACAGGCGGGGTTAAAATTTGCCGAGTTCCTTCTTTTTCTTTTAATCTTTCCATTAATGTTCTGGTGTAAGGTTAACGTTTTTATTTGTAGGGTTTTCTTGGTTGGTTGCTAAATGGGGTTCAATTTCGTTAATTGCCATTAGTTTGTCAGATGTGGCTTAGACTTACATTTTGGAGAAAAACTATTTCTTGTTACTAGTTCTAGCATTATATTTTCCATATTTTTATGGAATTACTCAATATTGTTAAAGGGTTTTAAATGATGTAGGAAATTTAAGAAAGAAAATGTTAAGCTTTAACGCTTTTATTTAAGATGGCTGCTTTTAGGCCCACAAATCATTTTGTTTTATTGTGTTACCCTGTAGTATAGGTTGTATCCTGTTTCAAATAAGCTGTGCCTTATTTGAATAGCTTTTAAGTTTAATGGGGGTTTAGTGTAACTAAGAAAAACTTAAAGTTGAACTAACATTCTTTTCTTGAGTAACCAGCTATCTCTAGGTGCGATAGGTTTGTCGCCTCTACTTGGAAATCTTCCCACTCTATTGCAACAGAGATGGGTTAGCTCTTAAAGTTGTTTCGAAGTAGCTCACTTAGTTTCGGGGGGTTAAACTTTAAATTCGTTTTGCTTAATTAGACTGGCTAGACCATGATGCAAAAGGTACGAGAATGTGGCTCTGCTGTTAGGTGCTTGAGTATTTTCATTATTATTTCATCATTCCCTTGCGGTACTTGATCTGAAGCGCTAAAGAAATTTTTTGATCTCATCTACTATAATAGAAAAATGTTTTATTAAGGTTATGTTAGTGGGAGGTTTCATAAGATATTGAAAGGCTAGATTTTAAGCTCAAAATGATCTGAATTTAACAGATATAATTTCGGTGTAAGCGAAAGGCTTTATTTAAGCTACATTTTGATTTGCCAAGTGCACTTTCCAGTACACTTACCATGTTACGACTTGCCTCTTCTATAGTGTTGATGATATGTTAAAAACTTATGTTTTACTTTTGAAGAGGGTGACGGGCGGTTTGTACACGTCCCAGGGCCTTGTTAAAAAAAGCACTCTATTCTTTTTTTACTACTAAATCCGCCTTCATGACTAATTTTTCATGCAGTGTTTCGTTTGTTCTATTATAGAAATTGTAGCCCATTACTTTCCATTACATTGGCTGCACCTTGACCTGACGTGTTGATGAATGATCCTTAAACTTACTTTTTTACATTCAAATGGTAAGCTTACGACGGAGGTATACAGGCTGAAAAGCAAGAAATGGTTGGGTATATCGAGGATTATCGATTATAGAACAGGCTCCTCTAGGTGGGTGGGACACCGTCAAATCCTTTGGATTTTAAGCTTGCGCTCGTAATTCCCTGGCGCTTATTAGTGTAAATAAATTTTTTACGGCTAGGCATAGTGGGGTATCTGATCCCAGTTTGTAAATACTAGCTGTCGTGGGTTCAAGAAAATTAGAGTAACTTTCGTTTGTGATTTTCCTAATAGCAAGTTTTTCACGACTAAGCTAAAATTTAACTCTAATTAATGTTATCTTTAATCACGCTTAACGCCGATTATAATCAATTTGAGCCCCACGGTGTAGCCGCGGCGGCTGGCACCAGGTTGGCCGGCCCTCTTTTCTATAACTGATTCAAGCTGACGCTTATGGACAATTTTTGTCACTGCTGAAAACCCTTGTGGGTGTGGTGGGACTAGACGTTATGGGCAAGATATTCTGTGCCTGATGTCAGCTCCTTTGACTGGTGAAGAAAAAAGGGCGTCCTCACTGGCTTGCTGAGACTTGCATGTGTAAGTTAAGAAATATTTGATAATAAAGCTAGGACCAAACTTTTATACTTTCAGAACTTTTTAGGGTTCATCTTAGCGTTTTCAGCACTATGCTTTGTGATTGAGCTATAAAAGTTTCAAGATATAATTTAAATAGAATGTTGGCTTTGGGGGTCAAAAGTAGGGGTTAAAGTCCCTTTATCTTGATATAGATTAAATTGTTTGAATTGAATAGATGTAAATGTTTAAATTTAGCTTTTACTTGGACTTGCACCAAGAATACTGGTTCCTAAAACCAGGGGAAGGCTTTTTTCCTTTAAAAGCTTTAAAATTATTGGGTTAAAGATAAGGATGTTGGGGTACTGTAAAGGGAGGATTTTAACCAACATGATTGGGGCATGAGCCCAAGAGCTTAGTTAGCTGACCTTACATAGTATGAGGAAACGAGGGGATTTGAACCCATATAAGCCTCCCTATCAAGGAGGACCCTAGCTTTCGGGCACGTTTCCAAATAGGAAATTTAAAGAATTTTGAAGCAGGGGATTTTGAGTATTAAATTAGGTAAATTAAAATTATAATAAAAAGTAGGGTTGTAAAAAGTGTAGAGAGGTAAGCTTTGATTATACCAGATTGTGAAGCTCGAATGATTTGGACGGGGGTAATATTGGAATCTTTAAAAATAGTTCGACTAAGTTTTTTTACTAATAAGTCATCTATAATGTGAGTAACAATTTCTCAGCCTGTATCAAGAGATGTTGTAATAATTGGTCGATGTATAACTTGATTATAGTGCAAGGGGTCAAGGAGTTTAGACCGTGAGGTATTAACAGGTGGAAGATGTCAGTTTATTTTGGCTAAATCAAAAGCAATAATAAATCCAACTAGGGTAAATAAGATAGCTGACATTTTTATATAAGAAGGTATAGTGTGAATAGTAGGATTGTTTGGAAATGTAATGTGAAAAATTAATAGTCCGGCAATAATGCTTCCGATAGCAAGACGTGTAATTGAATTTAAAACAGGGGTATTATTTTCGTTAACTTTTAGTAAAGAGTTGGAGCGTGGGGATTTTATTGAAATGTAAAATACGAGTCGAAAGCTGTATACTGCTGTGAAAGCAGTAGCAATTAGGGTTAAAATGAGAGCTATAAAGTTAATGTATGAAATGCTTGCTGATTCAATGATTGCATCTTTTGAATAAAATCCGGCTAAGAAGGGTGTACCTATTAAAGCTAGTGAACCAATGGAGAAACATGTAGTTGTTACTGGTATTATCATTTGTAGGCCTCCTATTTTTCGAATGTCTTGTTCATCATCAAGGTTGTGGATAATAGAACCTGAACATAAGAATAATATTGCTTTAAAGAAGGCGTGTGTACAAATATGTAAAAAAGCAAGATGTGGTTGTCCAATTCCGATAGCTACTATTATTAGGCCTAGTTGACTAGAAGTGGAGTATGCTACAATTTTTTTAATATCGTTTTGTGATAGGGCTAGTATAGCAGCATAAAAGGTGGTGAGGGCTCCTAGACAAAGACATGTGGAAAGGGCAGTTTGATTTTCTTCTAAAAATGGGAATATACGAATGAGGAGAAAAATGCCAGCGACAACTATGGTGCTAGAATGAAGTAATGCTGAAACAGGAGTGGGGCCTTCTATGGCAGAAGCAAGTCATGGGTGAAATATAAATTGTGCTGATTTTGTTGCTGCAGCAGTAATTAAGCCTAGGAGAATAAAGGTTGGTGGGGTTATAATTGTAGCTGTTTGATATTCTGCTGAAGGAAATATATTAATAAATCAACAAAAGGCCATTAAAAATCCGATATCTCCTACACGATTATAAAGAACTGCTTGAGAGGCTGCTGCAGCTGCATTGTTTCGACCGTGGTATCAACCAATAAGAAGAAAAGATATTAAACCTACCCCTTCTCAACCAATAAATAAAATAAAGAAATTTCCGGCTGATGTTAAAGTGAGTATGGCCAGAAGGAAAATGAGTAAGTATTTTATAAATCGATTTTTGTCTATGTCTTCTTCTATATATCAGATAGAAAATTCTAGAATGCTTCATGTAACGAATAGTGCGACCGGTAAAAATATGATGGCATAAGAATCGAAGTAAATGGAAAATTTTATATTTGTAAAAAATGAATTAATTCATTCTTTTTGATCATTTGTATTTTCTTGATAGTGAGAGGTTAGAGAAAAAAGAGCGATTAAAGAGATAAAAAAGGCGGTTTTAACTGCTTTTTTTGTGTTAGTAGGAAAGTTTGGTGAATTAACAAATAAAAGGGGACTAATTAGGGTAAGAATAACTATAGAAATAGTAATTGTTGGTAGAAGGCTATATAT